TTAAAATAAATAAAAAAATATATTAATTTAAAATTTAATAAATATCAACAAGTACTCTCATTCCCCGTTTAAATATGATGGAATTTTTTTTTTCCGTAAAAGCCCCTTATCGGATTTGAACCGATGACTTACGCCTTACCATGGCGTTACTCTACCACTGAGTTAAAAGGGCCCTTATTTTATAATATTTATTTTATGGTTTAAAGTTAATCTTGATCTTATCTTATATATTATATATAATAATAAGAAAATTCGAAATGAATAAAAAATGCGAGCGGATTTTTTTATCGTTTATAGGTTGAATATTGAATATCGAATGGTTTGAATGAATTATTCAAAAAATTTGATGTAATCATGTAAGACGGAAAGATCCTTTGAATCTAATTATTTTTAGATTTATTATATTAATATTTAATATATAAAAATTTTAAGATTATATTGACAATTTCAAAAAACTGTTCATACTATGAACATAGTATGATGGCAGTTGGGTACGTATGCCCCCATCGTCTAGCGGTTCAGGACATCTCTCTTTCAAGGAGGCAGCGGGGATTCGACTTCCCCTGGGGGTAGGGTACTACATAAAGTAAATTGCTCATGGATGATCAATAAGTCTAATCAAAAAACCTAAATTTGAATAGATTTTTCCTGGGTCGATGCCCGAGCGGTTAATGGGGACGGACTGTAAATTCGTTGGCAATATGTCTACGCTGGTTCAAATCCAGCTCGGCCCAAAAACTCTCTCACCTACTATGAGATGAAGATATTTGTCCTCCCCAAGTGGACGATACGCGTAATAAAAGAGTCCTATTTTCTGTTTTTAATTTAATTTATTGCTCTATTTAATTTATTTTTTCCGGGAAATTAAAATTTTTATCTCGATTCATACTATAGTGAGAATTTGAAAAAAAGAAAACCCGTTTTAATTAAAAATTTTTTTACCCTTTTTTTATTTACTAGTAATTCGTGTTGTTCGTACTCAAGTACATTTTCTTGCAGAGATCAATATATCACTTATAACTCCCCTCTCTGTTACAACTAAAAAATTAGAACTAAAAATGTTTTGAATCAAATGATAAAAAAAGATATTGTATACCTTAGTTCCTTGGGATTGTAGTTCAATTGGTTAGAGCACCGCCCTGTCAAGGCGGAAGCTGCGGGTTCGAGCCCCGTCAGTCCCGACGGATCCAATAAGAAAGATCAAAGAAGGATACTATACCTTTTTTAGACCCCTTGATAATGAAGAATTTTTTTTTTATTTTATAAATGAAAATAAAAAAAAAATTAAGTTTAGACTGGAATTTGAGTTCTATAAAAAAAGCAAAAACCTAAAAAAAAATAAAGGTGTTTTAGAACTTAACCCCTTATCCTTTTTGTGCGCTTTTCTTCTATCTTCTATTTTATTTATTTTTGGTTTTTTTGTAACCAGTGGAAATGTAAAATAAAAAGAAAAGTGATCAGATGAGACTTCGTTAGATGATTGATTATACAAAGAAAACTGTCGTTTATGGTCAAAAATGGATTAAATCACGAATTTTATAATATATTTTGTTATTCAGTATGGATAAAAGATTCACCTATTTGTTATACTATTCAATTTGCGACGGCGAATTAATATGATAGTTCATATATTGTTATTCATGATATTAATCCGATTCAATATCATCAAAATGGACTTCATTCCATTGAATTTACAGGTGACATTTTTATCATCTCTATGGGATCAAATCCCGAGTTATTACGAACTAAAAAAACCATGAAATTATGGAAGTAAATATTCTTGCATTTATTGCTACTGCGCTCTTCATTCTAGTTCCTACTGCTTTTCTACTTATCATTTATGTAAAAACAGTCAGCCAAAATGATTAGTTTGACTTAAACTTGACTTCTTCGTTTTTTATCAACGATTGGAAAATGGAAAAAACGTATTCAAATTTATTTTGTTAACTGAAAAATGAGCAGGCTAAAATTATAAGTATTTGATTAGATTTGATATATAGTAAAGTATGGTAGAAAGATATATATCTTTCTACCATACTATTTATTAGTATTAGATTTTTCGTTTTTTTGTCGTATATAAAGTTGGAATATACTAAAGATACAAACTTAATTAAAGATTGACTAATCTCTAATATGTAGCCCCAGATATTTTATGCAGATATCCTAATTCTATTTTTTTGATCAATCCATCTATTGGATTGATCAAAATCAATCCAAAATAATCTAAAGGCGATTCTTACTTTTTTTTTACAGTTCACATAATTAGATTTCGAATTATTACAAAAAATCGGAGTATCCACCGAAAGAATAAAAGAAACAAAGGTCTGTATCAATATAAAATTATTCATTTTTTTAGTATTCTCAACCCAAGAAAAAAATAAATTATTAAATTAATTGACTGGTTGATATATGATCAACCCAATTCTATTTCTATGGTATGGAAACTTCATCGAATTTCGAAAATAAAGTATCGCACATTATTTTAACACTTAAACCAGGATATGAAATGGGTCGATAAAGCAGAAATTTTATAAAATGAGAAAACAAGCACTAAGTATCCAATCTGTAACTCGTCGGAACCAAGATCTTATTATGTGTCTATTTTTGTTGAACAACAACTATGCCTATGTTGTTTCCTCTACAAAGTATGTATCTGATTAATATTCTACTAATAAAATTTTTATCTTGGACATTTTTTTATGAGGAGAAAACATAAGGAAAAGGCCTTTTGTTCCCCGTCCTCCCTATTAAATTTGGATCAGAACCTGTTAGTTGAAATTTAGTAAAAATTCATTTGAAATAAATTTCCTATTATCTAAAATTTCTAAAAAAAAAGCCTAAGATGGGATTTTTTGAACTATCTGTTTAATTAACATTAGTATTAAAAAACTTTATGGAGTGATCAATTTATTTGATTCCTAAACTAAAAACTTAATTTAGTTAGTTAAAATTAGCTAAGGTAAGTCGTTTTTCTAGAGTCCACTTCTTCCCCATACTACAAGTGAAAGAGAAAATGTAAAGACTACCATTAAAGCAGCCCAAGCGAGACTTACAATATCCATGTAAATTTTGTCCCCTATTTCTATGAATATGAAGGAATTTTTCCATTATTTTTTACTAATAATAGTGAAATCAATAGTGAAATCAATGGTACAGAATCAAAAAAATTGTTATTGCATTTTAGATACAAAGATTTACCGCTCACCAGATGCTTAGAATCTAAGGGATTAGGATATTTCCTTTTTTTTAGAGGCGACACCCGGATTTGAACTGGGGAATAAAGGATTTGCAGTCCTCCGCCTTACCACTCGGCCATGCCGCCAAAAAGATATATGCAAATATTACCTTTTGGGGGTGAATTTTTTAACTTTTTTTATTGTACTTGCGTTTTTAATCCTTTATATATCCCACTCCCTTAATTCCCTTCCTACTAACAAAAAGCTTTTACTTTTTTAAAATTCGATCCATACAAAAAAATATAGGCTTTCAGTCACAAAAGTAAAAACTCATAAGAAATTGGACCCATTAACTATTTTGGAATTCATGAACGAGTCTTAGATTTTGACTTTAAATCACCCTAATGACATAATAAAATTCAAATGATAAAAATCATTATTTCGATTTTCATTTTTCTTTTTATCAGTTTAAATTATAACAACAATTATACATATATGTAAACCCCGGAACCATAACAGAAATTACACAGACAATTGCGTATCTTATATACGAAATATAGATGGGGCGCGCATTTAAAACTCGAACCCGCTTTGCTTTACAATATAGGCGTATATTAAGAATAGTACTAAAATAGATCTTTTCTCCGCAAAATAGCAATTTTTCTGTATTCCTCCGTTCATACGTATTTCATACATGATATATGGAATTTTAGTGTAAAATTTTATGTGATTTAGTAAACAGAATATAGATTCCATCCGAGCTAGATCGATATGATTCAATAAAGAATTATCCAAAACTGGGATTTTTAAACAAATGAGGAATTGGGTTCAAATGTTACGAGAGGAAAATGAGCTGATGTCTACAATACCTGGGTTTAATCAGATACAATTTGAAGGATTTTGTCGCTTCATGGATCAGGGCTTACCGGAAGAGCTTTATAAGTTTCCAAAAATGGAGGATACAGATCAAGAAATTGAATTTCAATTATTTGTGGAGACATATCAATTGGTAGAACCCGTGATAAAAGAGAAGGCTGCCGTGTATAAATCACTTACATATTCTTCCGAGTTATATGTATCCGCAGGATTAATTTGGAAAACCTGCAGGGATATGCAAGAACAAACAATTTTAATTGGAAGCATTCCTCTCATGAATTCCCTGGGAACTTTTATAGTAAATGGAATATACAGAATTGTGATCAATCAAATATTGCAAAGCCCCGGTATTTATTACCGGGCAGAATTGGGCCATAACGGAATTTCGGTCTATACTGGCACCATAATATCAGATTGGGGAGGAAGATCAGAATTAGAGATTGATAGAAAAGCAAGGCTATGGGCTCGTGTGAGTAGGAAACAGAAAATATCTATTTTAGTTCTATCATCAGCTATGGGTTCGAATCTAAAAGAAATTCTGGATAATGTTTGCTACCCGGAAATTTTTTTGTCTTTCTTGAATGATAAAGATAAAAAAATTTTTGGGTTAAAGGAAAATGCCATTTTGGAGTTTTATCAACAATTTGCTTGTGTAGGAGGAGACCCGGTATTTTCGGAATCTTTATGTAAAGAATTACAAAAAAAATTTTTTCAACAAAAATGCGAATTAGGAAGGATTGGTCGACGAAATATGAACCGTCGACTTAATCTTGATATAACCCAAAACAATACGTTTTTGTTGCCTCGTGATATATTGGCAGCCACGGATCATTTGATTGGAATGAAATTTGGAATGGGTACACTTGATGATATGAATCATTTGAAAAATAAACGTATTCGCTCTGTATCAGATCTCTTACAAGATCAATTCGGGTTGGCTCTGGTTCGTTTAGAAAATGTAGTTCGAGGAACTATATGTGGAGTAATTCGGCATAAATTAATACCTACTCCTCAGAATTTGGTAACTTCAACTCCATTAACAACGACTTATGAATCTTTTTTTGGTTTACACCCATTATCCCAAGTTTTGGATCGAACTAATCCATTGACACAAATAGTTCATGGTCGAAAATTGAGTTATTTGGGCCCAGGAGGAGTGACAGGGCGTACGGCTAGTTTTCGGATACGAGATATCCATCCTAGTCACTACGGGCGTATTTGCCCAATTGACACGTCCGAAGGAATTAATGTTGGACTGATTGGATCCTTAGCAATTCATGCAAGAATAGGTCTTTTGGGGTCTCTAGAAAGCCCCTTTTATAAAATTTCTGAGAGATCAACAAAGGTACAGATGCTTTTTTTATCCCCAAGCCTGGATGAATACTATAAGGTATCCACCGAAAATTTTTTGGCACTTAATCAAGGTATTCAGGAAGAACAGGTTGTTCCGGCTCGATACCGTCAAGAATTCCTGACTATTGCATGGGAACAGGTTCGTTTTCGAAGTATTTTTCCGTTCCAATATTTTTCTATTGGAGCTTCCCTGATTCCTTTTATCGAGCACAACGATGCAAATCGCGCTTTAATGAGTTCTAATATGCAACGTCAAGCAGTTCCGCTTTCTCAGTCCGAGAAATGCATTGTTGGAACTGGGTTGGAACGTCAAGCGGCCCTAGATTCGGGGGTTCTCGCTATAGCCGAACATGAGGGAAAGATTTTTTATACCGATACTGATAAGATCATTTTTTCAGGTAATGGGAAGACTCAAAGCATTCCATTAGTTATGTATCAACGTTCCAACAAAAATACTTGTATGCACCAAAAACCCCGGATTCCCCGGGGTAAGTGCACTAAAAAGGGACAAATTTTAGCAGATGGTGCTGCTACCGTTGGGGGCGAACTAGCTTTGGGAAAAAACGTATTAGTGGCTTATATGCCGTGGGAAGGTTACAATTTTGAAGATGCGGTACTCATTAGTGAGCGTCTTGTATATGAAGATATTTATACTTCTTTTCACATACGGAAATATGAAATTCAGACTTATGTGACAAGTCAAGGACCCGAAAAGATCACTGGTGAAATACCTCATTTAGAAGCCTATTTACTCCGCAATTTAGACAAAAATGGGATTGTGAAGTTGGGGTCGTGGGTAGAAACAGGTGATATTTTGGTAGGTAAATTAACACCTCAGATGGCAAAAGAATCTTCGTATGCCCCCGAAGATAGATTATTACGAGCCATACTTGGAATTCAGGTATCTACATCCAAAGAAACTTGTCTAAAACTCTCTATAGGTGGTAGGGGTCGAGTTATTGATGTGAGATGGATCCAGAAAAAGGGGGGCTCTAGTTATAATCCAGAAACAATTCATGTATATATTTTACAGAAACGTGAAATAAAAGTTGGCGATAAAGTAGCCGGAAGACATGGAAATAAGGGTATCATTTCCAAAATTTTGCCTAGACAAGATATGCCTTATTTGCAAGACGGAATACCCATTGATATGGTCTTTAACCCATTAGGAGTACCTTCACGAATGAATGTAGGACAGATATTTGAATGTTCGCTCGGGTTAGCGGGAGTTCTGGTAGATAGACATTATCGAATAGCACCATTTGATGAGAGATATGAACAAGAGGCTTCGAGAAAACTAGTGTTTTCTGAATTATATAAAGCCAGTAAACAAACCGCGAAGCCCTGGATATTTGAACCCGAGTATCCGGGAAAGAGTCGAATATTTGATGGTAGAACAGGGGATCTTTTTGAACAACCTGTTATAATAGGAAATCCTTATATATTGAAATTAATTCATCAAGTTGATGATAAAATTCACGGACGTTCTAGTGGACATTATGCGCTTGTTACTCAACAACCTCTTCGAGGAAGAGCCAAGCAAGGAGGACAGCGAGTAGGAGAAATGGAAGTTTGGGCTCTAGAAGGATTTGGTGTTGCTCATATTTTACAAGAGATGCTTACTTATAAATCGGATCATATTAAAGCTCGCCAGGAAGTACTTGGGACTATGATCGTTGGGGGAACAATACTTAAGCCCGAAGATGCTCCAGAATCTTTTCGACTACTCGTTCGAGAACTACGATCTTTGGCTCTGGAACTGAATAATTTCCTTGTATCTGAAAAAACCTTCCAGATTAATAGGATGGAAGCTTAATCGGAATAATTTATAATTTTTCTTCTATGATCGATCAGTATAAACATCAACAACTCAGAATCGGATCAGTTTCGCCTAAACAAATAAGTGTTTGGGCCACAAAAATTCTACCTAATAGAGAAATAGTTGGAGAGGTGACAAAACCTTATACTTTTCATTACAAAACCAATAAACCAGAAAAAGATGGATTATTTTGTGAAAGAATTTTTGGGCCGATAAAAAGTGGAATTTGTGCTTGTGGAAATTATCGAGTAATCAGAAATGAAAAAGAAGACCCAA